GAATTTAATTAATAATTTAATTTATTATTAATATTAAGAAAAATTAGATAAGAATGGAAAGGTAGGTCTAGGACAACAGTATCATACAAGATACTTAAAAAAATACTGTACTGAAATTCGAAATAGCATTAGAAATCATTGTATTACTTATTAATTACTATTAATCTTAATCTATTGATTTCTATTGATTGCAACAAAATCTTTCATAATTTGATTTCAAGTTAGCAACTTATATTTTTTCGTTCTTTTATTTTGGCCTCGGGTCAAAAAAATATAGAAGGGTTGAGTGAATCAAAAATTCAAAGGAGTTTCATGGCCAAGAGTAAAGATGTACGAGTAACAATTATTTTGGAATGTACTAGTTGTGTCCGAAACGATCTTAATAAAGAATCAAGGGGCATTTCCAGATATATTACTCAAAAAAATCGACACAATACGCCAAGTCGATTGGAATTGAGAAAATTCTGTCCTCATTGTTACAATCATACGATTCATAGGGAGATAAAGAAATAGATCGAACCAAGCGCTCGCGTGCTACCCTTCCCAAAGAAAAGAGCTGGAAAAATGAAATGACATATTATAATATATATTCTAAACAATAAATATAAACAAAAAGGATCCTATTTCTTAATTCTAATTTATTCCGACCGAAATAGGATTTCTGTATAAGGAATAAACAAACCATGGATAAATCCAAGCGACCTTTTCTTAAATCCAAACGATCTTTTCGTAGGCGTTTGCCCCCGATCCAATCGGGGGATCGAATTGATTATAGAAACATGAGTTTAATTAGTCGATTTATTAGTGAACAAGGAAAAATCTTATCTAGACGGGTGAATAGATTGACCTTGAAACAACAACGATTAATTACTATTGCTATAAAACAAGCTCGTATTTTATCTTCGTTACCTTTTCTTAATAACGAAAAACAGTTTGAAAGAACCGAGTCGACCGCTAGAACAACAAGAGGTCTTAGACCCAGAAAGAAATAGGCTTGGTTTACTCTTCAATCCAATCAAAATTCCAATTCGAACTCAAACGTGGATTGATGTTTTGTTCGAAAAATATAAGAATCTAGATTTGATTGCTGGGTCGTAAGAAAAAAAACAACGAATCGGAGAAGAATAAATCTTTTTTTAGTGAACGCATTTGCTTATTTTGAGGACTTTCTCATATTTTTTTCTAGTATATCTTCCCGGAGTTTATTCTCCGGGGAACTCTCCATTTAAATTCTTCCGATGTATTTTTTCCAATACTCTTATTTTATAATCTCATTGGAAATCATATACAGACAATTCCTATTTAATATAGCTATTTGTGCAAGTATTTTACGATTAAGAATCGATTGTCTTTTGGACAGATCATGTATTAATTTACTATATCTATAAGATACCCCATTCTGGCGAAGTACTGCATTTATCCGAGTGATCCACAAACGACGAAAATCTCTCTTTTGCCTATCTCTATCCCGATGAGCTGAAACCAAAGCTCTTATTTTCTGTTGAGTAATAGTTCTAGTAAGTCTTGAATGAGCCCCCCGAAAGCTTGATGCAAATAAACGAATTTTTGTTCGGCGTCTCCGAGCTATATATCCTCGTCTAATTCTGGTCATTGAATAAATGAAACTTTGATGAATAACTAAATAACTAATTGATTTTCTTTCTTTCAGTTATTCTTTTCCCCTTTACTGATCTATTAATAACAAAACGGATTCTTCCGATGTATAAAATAAAAATTCCAATGGCTTTTGCTACTATAACCTTCCCCACCACGATTTTTTCTTATTTCAAGGTCAAGGTGAATTGCCCAGAAAAGAAATAAGAAATTTATTGATAACGAGCATCAATAAAATAGTCAAAATATTAAATATAAATAGATAAAAAAATAGCGGTTCCATCGTTTCTATGGTTACTTCTTAAACGGTGAGGTCCTCTCTATGCACCGGAGCCTCTTCCTTTATTTAATTAATATTATCGGTAACTTGTATAGTTCACCCTTTTGTTTGGCTCTACCCATGAATTCTACAGTAATAGGTCTTTCACAATGAGATTCACCTAATACAGTAACGGTATTTAATTAGGAAGGTTAGCTAGGTAGCTGACCCTGTTAGTCCGTTCTTGCAAGTATAATCTTTCTTCTTTTAAAATAGTATTTTCATAGTATTTTCCCCGCTTAATGGATACCCATTTGTTACCAATGGAGAATTGCTGCTCAGCTTAAATTAAGGTGATTGGATTTGCACCAATGGGAACCATAAATTTCATACACACTAGGGGGACATAATAGATTTTTTTTGAAAGTTATTTGCTCTATTCCCATCCTATCTATTTACTGGTACTGATCGTTGATATTGGAAAAGCTGTTATTGTTTCCTTTCTTTTATTCCAGTACATAATCGGAACGAGTCGCACATACACCCTAGTACATGTTCCTCGGCGCTGAGGACATCCCCGAAGAGCGGGGGATTTCGTCACATTTCTGATTGGCTGTCTGGTATTTC